GAGGAGTATGGGACAAAAAATAAATCCACTTGGTTTCAGACTTGGTACAACCCAAGGTCATCATTCTCTTTGGTTTGCACAACCTAAAAATTATTCTGAGGGTCTACAAGAAGATCAAAAAATAAGAAATTGTATTAAGAATTATGTACAAAAGAATACAAAAGTATCCTCTGGGGTAGAGGGAATTGCACGTATAGAGATTCAAAAAAGAATCGATCTGATCCAGGTAATAATTTTTATGGGATTCCCCAAGCCATTACTAGAAAATCAACCGCGAGGAATCGAAGAACTACAGATGACTCTACAAAAAGAATTTAATTGTGTGAACCGAAAACTTAACATTGCCATCACAAAAATTGTAAAACCTTATGGAAACCCTAATATTCTTGCCGAATATATAGCCGGACAATTAAAGAATAGAGTTTCATTTCGAAAAGCAATGAAAAAAGCTATTGAATTAACTGAACAAGCAAATACAAAAGGAATTCAAGTCCAAATTGCAGGGCGTATTGACGGAAAAGAAATTGCACGTGTCGAATGGATTAGAGAAGGTAGGGTTCCCCTACAAACCCTTCGAGCTAAAATTGATTATTGTTCCTATAAAGTTCGAACTATCTATGGTGTATTAGGCATAAAAATTTGGATATTTATAGACGAGGAATAAGAAACTTGTATTTTTCTTTTCCTTCTATCTCGAAAGCTAAACCCCTTCATTCTTTTTTTTTTTCTCAAAACTAGAAATTCTAATTTTAATTCTATAAGGTTGAATAAAAATTCGATTAACCGTTTGATAAAATTGCTATGCTTAGTGTGTGACTCGTTGGCTTTTTGGGGTTAGAAATCAGCCCCATAATATATGAACTAATAACCAACTCATCACTTCGCATTATCTCGATTTAAAGCTAAAGAAGCAGTCAAAATGTGATATATCAATCACATCTTTGTAGCAACTGAAATTTTTTTGTTTTTGCAAAAACAAAAATCAATATGATTTTAAGTTGTAAAGTAAAAGAGAGAAGAAAGCTGTGGATAAATGGAAGGATGAGAGAAAGAGAAAAAAATATCAATGATATAGAATTCCAATATGTAAGGTCTATGAGTGATCTCATAAAAAAGGCAGTGTAATAAAGCATCAATACTGATTCATCCATAATTAAATGACTCTTCTTATAGAACAGAACTAGAACAAAACAAAAAAAATCAAGAGCTTCGAGCCAATAAAGACTGAGAAAATTGACTCAAGAACAAATTTCATTATGAGCTCCATTGTAAAATTTGGACCTAACCATTAAATAAGAAGTGATGGGAACGATGGAAACTGTGAATACAAAAGATTTTATTAAAATGAATCTTAATGATTCACTGGTCGGGATGGCGGAACGAACCGGAGATCAATTCATCTATTCTGAGAAGTCACGAGACAATCCTAAAATTGAAATAGAAGAGTAAATATTCGCCCGCGAAAACTTTCTTTTTTTTGATTGCTAAATTTGAACGATAAAAAAAAAATAACAATAGGATTTCTAAAATAGAAAATGTTTAGTTATCTATTCAAACAAGATACACAAATTACTAATAGATTAGATGAAATCTCAAAGAATCCCACGATTCAAATGTATTAAATAAATACATATCTATTTTATTAATTAAAAAAAAATATTCTATCTTACCTCAAATTAAATATTTTTTATTTTTGAATCCTTTTATTCATATTCGCGAGGAGCCAGATGAGAAGAAATTCTCACGTCTGGTTCTGTAGTAGAGATGAAATTCAGAAAGAATAATCAACTATAACCCCAAAAGAACCAGATTCCGTAAACAACATAGAGGAAGAATGAAAGGAATATCTTATCGAGGGAATGATATATGTTTCGGTAAATATGCCCTTCAGGCACTTGAACCTGCTTGGATCACAGCTAGACAAATAGAAGCAGGTCGACGAGCAATGACACGAAATGTACGTCGTGGTGGAAAAATATGGGTACGTATATTTCCAGACAAACCAATTACAGTAAGACCCGCTGAAACGCGTATGGGCTCAGGTAAGGGGTCCCCCGAATATTGGGTAGCTGTTGTTAAACCGGGTCGAATACTTTATGAAATGGGCGGAGTAACAGAAAATATAGCTAGAACGGCTATTTCAATAGCAGCATCAAAAATGCCTATACGGACTCAATTCATTATTTCGGGATAAGGTATAAAAAAGTAGAACCAAGCGAAATGGGTCTTGGAAAATTGCAAATTTTTTTATTTTAGACAAAGAATATTTCTTTTTTTTTTTTTCTTCGTATTTTGCATTGAAAGAACAGATTACAAAATGATATGATTCAACCTCAGACCCATTTAAATGTAGCAGATAACAGCGGGGCTCGAGAATTGATGTGTATTCGAATCATAGGAGCTAGCAATCGTCGATATGCTCATATTGGTGACGTTATTGTTGCTGTTATCAAAGAAGCAGTACCAAATATGCCCCTAGAAAGATCAGAGGTGGTCAGAGCTGTAATTGTGCGTACCTGTAAAGAACTCAAACGTAACAATGGTATGATAATACGATATGATGACAACGCTGCAGTTGTTATTGATCAAGAAGGAAATCCCAAAGGAACTCGAATTTTTGGTGCGATCGCACGGGAGTTGAGACAATTAAATTTTACTAAAATAGTTTCATTAGCTCCCGAGGTATTATAAACCAAGATCGTGATATGTTTCTAATAGGGTATTTGAAAGAAATAGATTAATAAATAGATTGTATCTCACGTATATACCTTTATTAATTATTCATAAACAAATAAGTAAAAAAAAAAGAAAGACATGTTGATTATATCAAATTTTGAGTCACTAACAATTTTAGTTCATCATGGGTAGGGACACTATTGCTGAGATAATAACCTCTATAAGAAATGCTGATATGGATAAAAAAAGAGTGGTTCGAATAACATCTACTAATATTACCGAAAATATTGTTAAAATACTTTTACGAGAAGGTTTTATCGAAAACGTGAGAAAACATCGAGAAAACAACAAATATTTTTTGGTTTTAACGCTGCGACATAGAAGGAATAGGAAAGGACCCTATAGAAATATTTTTAATTTAAAACGGATCAGTCGACCTGGTCTACGAATTTATTCTAACTCTCAACGAATTCCTCGAATTTTAGGCGGGATGGGAATTGTAATTATTTCTACTTCTCGAGGTATAATGACAGACCGAGAGGCTCGACTAGAAGGAATCGGTGGAGAAATTTTGTGTTATATATGGTAATCTTTTTAATATACAAATTGGATTCAAAACTTACTATTTGTAATTGTAAAAAAAAAAAGAAAAGGGACGAGTTGTCTAATATTGTTCCTCCTCCATTAGTTGATACTTCAAGGGGGCTTTACCTGGAATGAAAGAACAAAAATGGATTCATGAAGGTTTAATTACCGAATCGCTTCCCAATGGCATGTTCCGGGTTCGTTTAGATAATGAAGATCTGATTCTAGGTTATGTTTCAGGAAAGATCCGACGCAGTTTTATACGGATACTACCAGGAGATAGAGTCAAAATTGAAGTAAGTCGTTATGATTCAACCAGAGGACGCATAATTTATCGACTCCGCAACAAGGATTCGAAGGATTAGGTGATTTTTTAACTTGAACATCCCTTTCGCGAGAATACGATTCAAGATGCAAAATCTAAAGAAACTTATTTTCTTCCAAGAAGTAGATTCAGATTTAAGATAAGGAATGACAAATATGAAAATAAGAGCTTCTGTTCGTAAAATTTGTGAAAAATGTCGACTAATCCGTAGGCGGGGACGAATTATAGTAATTTGTTCCAACCCGAGACATAAACAAAGACAGGGATAATCAGACTCGATAAAGCAAGCGATACATAAAAAAATAAGGAATCTGTTTTAACATGAAATGGATATATCCATATCTCCGACTCATATTTATGAGATGATAAAATATGGCAAAAGCTATACCGAGAATTGGTTCACGTAAGAATGGGCGTATTAGTTCACGTAAGAGTGCGCGTAGAATACCAAAGGGAGTTATTCATGTTCAAGCAAGTTTCCATAATACCATTGTCACTGTTACAGATGTACGGGGTCGAGTGGTTTCGTGGTCTTCCGCCGGTACTTGTGGATTCAAGGGTACGAGAAGAGGGACACCATTTGCTGCTCAAACCGCAGCAGCAAATGCTATTCGTACGGTAGTAGATCAAGGTATGCAACGAGCAGAAGTCATGATAAAAGGTCCCGGTCTCGGAAGAGACGCAGCGCTTCGAGCTATTCGTAGAAGTGGTATGTTATTAACTTTCGTACGAGATGTAACCCCTATGCCACATAATGGCTGTAGACCTCCGAAAAAAAGACGTGTATAGGAATGTATATTGAAGAACTTTCAAGAAAAACAAGAGAAATAAATGATTCAATGATCCAATCAAATACTATTACTATGGTTCGAGAGAAAATAACAGTATCTACTCGGACACTACAGTGGAAGTGTGTTGAATCAAGAATAGACAGTAAACGTCTTTATTATGGACGTTTTATTCTGTCTCCACTTATGAAAGGTCAAGCCGACACAATAGGCATTGCAATGCGAAGAGCTTTACTTGGCGAAATAGAAGGAACATGTATCACACGTGTAAAATCTGAGAAAGTCTCACACGAATATTCTACCATAGCGGGTATTCAAGAATCGGTACATGAAATTTTAATGAATTTGAAAGATATTGTATTCAGAAGTAATCTATATGGAACTTGTGACGCATCTATTTGTGTCAGGGGTCCTGGATATGTAACTGCTCAGGATATCGTCTTACCACCTTATGTAAAAATCGTTGATAATACACAACATATAGCTAGCTTGATGGAACCAATTAATTTGTGTATTGGATTAGAAATCGAGAGAAATCGCGGATATCTTATAAAAACGCCACAGAACTTTCAAGATGGAAGTTATCCTATAGATGCTGTATTCATGCCTGTTCGAAATGTGAATCA